AGATCCTTTGCTCCGATGTTTCAAACATCCCATTCCTTTGTTTCTGATGATGTTTTTGTTTTTAAGAAAGGAATCCGTTGATTTTATGGATGGCACAATATGCATTTTGATAGATGAGACATCCTACAAATCATTTATATATACTAATTATATACTAATCTTACTTTACTCTCTAAAAAGAAAAAAATGGAACTGAACTGGGATGAGATAATCAATAAAATAAGGATTTGGATATGCGCAAAAATCCAAGATTTCATCTTTTCACCCGGAGCATTAAGCGTTTTTTTCTTGAAATTTTATTTTTTCTTTTTTAACCTTTTTTTTAAGTTCATTGAAGAAGTTATATTTGCTCAGTAAGTTACTCTCACCCCTTTTTCTTTATCCACTACTTCTTATGAATCTAAACAAGTGGCTCCGATAGAACTGGAGAATCAAATAAATAGTAATCTTTGACGACCAGGATCAAGAATTATTATTATTTCGACACAAGAAAAGGAATTTTCCACCCTTTTCTTGTATCGAAGATTAGGAAGACGAGTAATACCTCCTAGAATCGAATTCTATACTAATAGATAATAGTAGGCATAAGTAGGGGCAAATACACGGAAAGGGATAAATGAAAGGAACAAATAATTCGATTCTAGGAGGTAGAAAAAACTATTGATGCATTACATGGCATTTATAATCTGGCAATAGGAGACCCGGCATAGCCGCAGCGCTCCAATTTGGATTGAATGAAAAGGGGGGAGTCGAGCGGTATTCTTCACAATATACATACTATTACTAGGAATAAGATACGAGCAATTTCTTACATCTCGCAGAAAAGAAAATCGTATAAACAAAATAGTATAAACAAAGTAAGCAAAACATTTTCCACGATTTTTTTGGATCATACATAACATAATTGCATCGATCACAACAATTCGGCTCTTTCTTTTTACCAACTTGATGAATCCGCGGATCTAAAAATTCATTTCGGACAATTGAACCTTCTCAAACTGTTTCTTTTTTAGAACCAAAAAGATTTGTGCCAGAATAACAGATGCTAAGAAGAACAACAAAACTTGGACGCGTAATGGATCTTGAAGTACTATTTCTGCATCTCCCTGACCAAACCCACCCACATTGGGATTACTCGTTAATGGTTGATCGAGCTTGATAGATTCACCCTCTGAAACAAGAAGTTCTGGTCCTGGAGGTATAATATCGAACACTTGATGTCCATCCGATGCATCAGATATGGTTATTTCATACCCTCCTTTTTCTTTACGTACTATTCTGTTTACTATACCTGCTGCTGTAGAATTATAGACTGTATTGTTACTCTTGCTCCCGTCGGGATAAATCTGACCTCTTCCCCGATTCCCACCTACATATACGGGATACTTTAAGAAGTGAACGTCTTTCTTAGTAGCAGGGTCCGGGGAAAGAATGGGAAAGACAATTTCACTATATTTCTGACCGGGAACAGGACCTACCACAAGAATATTTCTTTTAGTGGGTCGATAAATCTGAAAAGAAAGATTGCCTATCTTTTCTTTCATCTCAGGAGAAATACGATCGGGAGGAGCTAATTCGAATCCCTCGGGTAAAATAAGAACAGCCCCTACATTCAAAGCCCCCTTTTTACCATTAGCAAGAACTTGTTTCAGTTGAACATCATAAGGAATTCTAACAACTGCTTCAAATACAGTATCAGGAAGCACAGCTTGTGGAACCTCAATATCCACGGGCTTATTAGCTAAATGGCAATTGGCGCATACAATACGCCCAGTCGCTTCTCGTGGATTTTCATAACCTTGCTGCGCAAAAATGGGATATGCATTTGAAATAGATGTCCGAGTTATTACATAGATCATGATCAATACGGAAATGAATCGAGTCATCTGTTCCTTTACCCAAGAAAAAGTATTTCTATTTTGCATGGTCCAATTATTTATCCCGGAAATTTCTACAATAAATTAGGTAGGTAGCTAGTATAGTTCCCTATCCACGATTCTGCCATTGTACTAGAATAGAATAATTCTACTGAAATAGAGGAGGAATCCTCTAGACGAGTAGAAGTTTAAAGAGTGAGTATGTACGAAGTAACATTCGGATTTGATTGATATCGCCAGATCAGATCAAACGAGTCCTTCATTCATTCATTGAATGATAAACCACTACGAGTGAAGGAGATACACGATTTAAATAATGGAAGATCCAATATTTCAAAATTGTATCTAGAATGACTGGAAAGGTGGAAACAAGACCAGATATAATTTGATCGTTATGAGCAAATCCAAAATCTTTATATACCGAACCGATCATTAGTTCCCAACCATGGGGCGAGTGGAATCCAATACATAAATCAGTTAATAAAAGAATCGAAAAAGCTTTTATTGTGTCGCTTAAGTTATAGAGGAATTCCTGAACCCAAGAATTAAGAATGACAAGTTCTTCATTACCCAGAATAGAATAACCACTTAGAATAGCAAAACAGATTATATTTGTCGAGACA